AAGAATAAGACATGTATTTGGATATTTCCCTTCAACCCAAGAGTTATTTATTTATTTGATATGAATAGTTGAAGCGAATTTTCCTACGAGAAAAATGGATTATGGGAGTGTGTGACTTGGACTATTGATTTGGCCGTGCGAATCTGAGCCTTTATCTTATCGCCACATTAGAATTCACAACCAAATGTGTCTTTGTTCCAACCACTGTGTACACTCCGTACAGAAGATAGGCCGGTTCGTTTGAAGAGAATCTTTTCTATGATCAGACCCAATCATGTCATGCATGACCAGGCTCCGTAAAATCCAGTACCAGTAGAAGTAGAATAAGTGATGTGATATAATCCATACTTTTTTAGCTATTTTACCTACTTATAATTTATATTTAGTACTATGATATATTTCATTTACTCTAAGTTAATACTAATACTTAACTGCTTAATTATAGTATGGAAATGCAGTTATTTCCTCTGCATCGACTCGATTTATGATACTATTGGAGTAAAACAAGGGATCTAATGAACGATGGAGGTTAAATCATATTAGTAACAAGTAAATTTTTTGTATGTAAAAAGTCTCGATGGAGATAAAGACCAATCAAAAAGTTTAAGACAACCCAATAAGCCCTTTTTGTTATGACTACCTTTGTAGGCCTACTTGGGTAGTGAGCATTTATCTGTAAGAACGGAATTACTTGCGGTGGATGATTGCAACTCTGAAAAAAGGAATCCAGTCAATTTTTATTGCGTAAAATCATTCATAATATGTGTATATGTAAATATGGTATGGCTAATATAAACGTATAGATTTTATCTACGGATTTTTTTATATGGAGCCATCGGGTTCGTTTGATTTTTGCTTGAGCCGGATGATGAAAAATTATCATGTCCGGTTCCCCCGGAGGATGGATTTCTAAGAATTCACCTATCCCAATAACAAAAAAACCTGACTTGAATGATCCTGTATTAAGAGCTAAATTGGCTAAAGGAATGGGTCATAATTATTACGGAGAACCCGCGTGGCCTAACGATCTTTTATATATTTTTCCAGTGGTAATTCTAGGTACTATTGCATGTAATGTGGGATTAGCGGTTCTCGAACCATCAATGATTGGTGAACCTGCGGATCCATTTGCAACTCCTTTAGAAATATTGCCTGAATGGTATTTCTTTCCTGTATTTCAAATACTTCGTACAGTACCCAATAAGTTATTGGGTGTTCTTTTAATGGTTTCAGTACCTGCGGGATTATTAACAGTACCCTTTTTGGAGAATGTTAATAAATTCCAAAATCCATTTCGTCGTCCAGTTGCAACAACTGTATTTTTGATTGGTACCGTAGTGGCCCTTTGGTTAGGTATTGGAGCAACATTACCTATTGATAAATCCCTAACTTTAGGTCTTTTTCAAATTGATTCAAATTGAAAATAAAATATCATGCGCGTGTATCTAGGGAATAGTCGCTTCAAAGTGAATTTTCCCTAGATAACATCTATTCAATTCCATTTTTAATCTATATTTCGTAAATATATAGATTATGCTAAAGATTCAAAGTTCTGTTTCATCTTCTTTACGATTGAGAAAAAAAAAGATAAAAATGAATCTAAATCTAATGTATTTCCAATTGATTCTTTGGTAAATCAATTGGAAAATGCTTTTTTTTTTCTAGAATGCCCAATATATGTGTTACATCTTCTATGCGAAAATGTTCTATTTTCATAAGGTCTTCTTGACTGTTTTTAAACAGGTCCGATAATGTATGTATATTGGACTTTTTGAGGCAATTATAGATCTTAGGAGGCAATTCTAATTGGTCAATATAAATATATTTGAATACTATTTCTTTTTTATTTTTCTTTAGTTTAATCAATCTATCATGAAAAGTAAAAAGGGGTAAAGTAATCTTGTGTTGATTTTTTTCTAAATGTAAGTTTTCTTCTTCTGCATATAGAAACGGAATAAATAAATCAATCAAATTACGAGAGGCTTCATGAAGTGCTTCTTTGGGAGTTAAACTTCCGTTTGTCCAGATTTCGAGAAAAAGTATTTCTTGCTTTTCATTTCCATTTCCGTAAGAATGAACACTATGATTCACATTTCGAACAGGCATGAATACAGCATCTATGGGATAACTTCCGTCTTGAAAATCTTTTGGTAGTTTTATATGATTCCGATAACCGCGATTCCTCTCGATTTGTAATTTAATACACAAATCAATTGGTTCTCTTAGGCTAGCGATATACTGTGTATTATCAACGATTTCTACAGAAGGTGGTAAGATGATGTCTTGAGCAGTTACATACCTGGGGCCCTTGACACAAATAGACGCATCACAAGTTCCATACAATGCACTTCTCAATACAATTTCTTTCAAATTCATTAAAATTTCATGGACTGATTCTTGAATACCCGTTATAGTAGAAAATTCGTGTGGTATTTTCGCGGATTTTGCACGTGTGATACATGTTCCGTCTATTTCGCTAAGCAACGCTCTTCGCATCGCAATGCCTATTGTGTCAGCTTGACCTTTCATAAGTGGAGATAGAATAAAGCGTCCATAATAAAGCCGCTTACTGTCGACTCTTGATTCAACACACTTCCACTGTAATGTCCGAGTGGATATGGTTACTTTCTCTCGAACCATAATAATATTATTTTTTTTTGATTAAATCATTGAATTATTTATTTCTCTTGAAATTTCGTTAATATTAATATTTATTCTTACACGCGTCTTTTTTTAGGGGGCCTACAACCATTATGCGGCATAGGAGTTACATCCCGTACGAAACTTAATAATATACCACTTCTACGAATAGCTCTTAATGCCGCATCTCTTCCGAGACCAGGACCCTTTATCATGACTTCTGCTCGTTGCATACCTTGATCCACTACTGTACGAATAGCATTTCCCGCTGCAGTTTGAGCAGCAAACGGTGTCCCTCTTCGTGTGCCCTTGAATCCACAAGTACCGGCGGAGGACCAAGAGATTACCCGACCCCGTACATCCGTAACGGTCACAATAGTATTGTTGAAACTTGCTTGGACATGAATAACTCCTTTTGGTATTTTACGTGCATTTTTACGCGACCCAATACGTCCATTCTTACGTGAACCAATTCTTGGTAAAAATTTTGCCATATTTTTTTATCATCTCAAAAACTAAGTCGAAGATCTATGGATATATCCATTTCATGCCAAACTGGATCCTTTATTTTATTTTTTATTTGTACATCGGATTTTTTAGAGAGTTCCTGTTTAGGAAACTTATCCTTGCCTTTGTTTATGTCTCGGGTTGGAGCAAATTACTATAATTCGTCCCCGTCGACGTATCAGTCGACATTTTTCACAAATTTTACGAACGGAGGCCCTTATTTTCATATTTTTCATTCCTTAATTTTGAATATACATATTTTTGAAGAAACTTAATTTCATTAAATTTTGAAATCTGGAATTGTATCCCTCGAAAATGAAGTTGAAAAAACTACTAAATCATTCGAATTTTTGTTGCGGAGTTTATAAATGGGATGTCCTCTCATCAAATTCTAACGATTTATATTTGACTCTATCGTGTGGTATATGTATAAAATAAAACTACGTTGGGTTTTTGCTGGGATATAACCTAAAACCCAATCCTCATTATCTAACACCAAACTCTGTAACATACCATCGGATATCCGAAGGATTACCATATATAACACAAAACTTCTCCACCAATTCTTTCTAGTCGAGCCTCTCGGTCTGTCATTATACCCCGAGAAGTAGAAAGAATTACAATCCCCATTCCGCCTAAAATTCTAGGAATTTTTTGATAGTTAGAATAGATTCGTAACCCAGGTCGGCTGATCCGTTTTAAATTTAGACTAGTTTTATATAATACTTTTCTATTCCTTCTATGTCGTAGGGTTAAAACAAAAAAAGTTTTGTTGTCTTCCCGGTGTTTCCTCACATTTTCAATAAAACCTTCTTGTAAAAGTATTTTAATAATGTTTTCGCTGATGTTAGTAGATGCTATTTGAACGGTTCCCTTTCTATTCATGTCAGCATTTCGTATGGAGGTTATTATGTCAGCAATAGTGTCTCTACCCATGATAAACTCAATTTTTATTGCCCCCGAATTTTGTATAATCAACATACTCTTTATTTTTTCTTTTATTAAAAATTGATTAAATTAAAGAAAGGTATATGCACGAAACAAAATTGACTAATTTATTTTAATTTAATCAATTTCATTCAATTTAAATATTTTAAATATTATAACTATATGATGTTTCTAGTTTATATCTTAGAATCTCATCTTAATATCTTATAATTACTGTTCTTAAATAATGCTTTTTTTTTTATAATACTTCAGGTGCTAATGAAACTATTTTAGTAAAATTTAATTGTCTCAATTCTCGGGTGATTGCGCCAAAAATTCGAGTTCCCTTTGGATTTCCGTCTTGATCAATCACAACTGCAGCATTGTCATCATATCGTATTATCATACCGTTGTCACGTTTGAGTTCTTTACAAGTACGTACAATTACCGCTCTGATCACTTCGGATTTTTCTAAAGGGGAGTTCGGTACTGCTTCTTTTATTACAGCAACAATAACATCACCGATACGGGCGTATCGGCGATTATTAGTTCCTATGATTCGAATACACATCAATTCTCGGGCTCCGCTGTTATCTGCTACACTCAAATGGGTCTGAGATTGGATCATAGCCTTTTTTGAATCTGTTATTTCAATACAAAAGGAAAAAAGAAATATTGTTTGTTCAAAAAAAAATAAACTTGTGATTTTTTCATCTCAACGGCCCGGCCCTTTTTCCTTTGGTTCTATCATTCCTAATCGCTATCCCGAAATAATGAATTGAGTTCGTATAGGCATTTTTGAACCCGCTATTTCAATAGCTTTTCTGGCTATATTTTCTGCTACTCCACCGAGTTCATAAAGTATTCTACCGGGTTTAACTACAGCTACCCAATATTCGGGAGCTCCTTTTCCCGAACCCATACGCGTTTCCGTAGGTCTTACAGTAACGGGTTTGTCGGGAAATATACGTACCCATATTTTTCCACCGCGGCGTACATTTCGTGTCATGGCCCGACGTCCCGCTTCTATTTGTCTAGACGTAATCCAAGCGGGTTCAAGTGCCTGAAGAGCATATCGACCAAAACAAATACGATTACCCCGATAAGAAATTCCTTTCATTCTTCCTCTATGTTGTTTGCGGAATCTGGTTCTTTTGGGGTTATAGTTGATGTTTGTTTCACAATTTCATCTCTACTACAGAACCGGACATGAGAATTTCTTCTCATCCAGCTCCTCGCGAATGGAATGATTATGATTAAAAAAAATCTACATGTCGTTGATAAATAATATACTGAATCAAATACTAAAGTATATTATACTATACTGAATCTTGGGATTCCTTTCTCATCGATTTTTTTAATCTATTTATATTTTATATTTATTATAAATTTTTTATTATAAAAATAAAAAAATAAATTTGTATCTCTTTTTTTACATACTTTATGTATAGAAAGAATTATACTCTTTATTTTTCTACATATATATAGTATATAGATATCGAAGATTTATAGATTTCGAATTTTAGATTTAGAGATAATTATTTCTATTTCTAAATTTGTAGATAATGTCCTGAACATAAAAACCTTCGCGGGCGAATATTTACTCTTGCAATTGTAATATTGACTTCATTTGTAGGATTAACCCATAAATAACTTCTCAGAATAAATCGAGTGTCTTTTGGTTCCTTTCGCCATCCCACCCAATAAATCATTAAAATTCGTTTTCAATAGAATCCTATGTATTTACAGGTTCCGTCGTTCCCATTGCTTCTTGTTAATGGTTAGGTTTTAATTATACAATGGAGCCATTTGTTCGTTTTGTTCTTGAGTCAACTTTTTCAGTCTTTATTGGCTCGAAGCTCTTTATTTTTTTGGTCTATAAACGCATTCAATTAATTATATTATAGATCTATCCTATATCGATCTTAATGCTTTATTACATTGGCTTTTATTATGAGATGATTCATAAACCTTACATATTGAAGTTATAGATCATATATCATTGATCTCTTTCTTTCTCTCATCTTTTCATTTATCTGCATAATTTTTGATTTTGCTTTACAATTCATAATCAGATTGGTTTTTTTGCAAAACATATTTCAATTGTTACAATGAAATGACTAATATAGCCTATTTTGACTGCCTTTTTGGATTCAGATCCAGATAATACGAAGCGATGGATTGGTTATTAGTTCTATACTTATGAGTTCATAGTATGGATCAGTCTATTTTTTTGTAATCCTGATCCTAAAAATAAAAAAACCAACGAGTCACACACTAAGCATAGCAATTATATTAAATAATCTTTTGATTTTATCCAACCCTATAGAATTACTCTTTTTTTTATTGGTAAAAAAAGAATGAAAGACTTTGTCATTTTTTTTATCGATACAACCAACTCGACTGAGGGTTCACTATTCCTCGTCTACAAATGTCCAAATTTTGATTCCTAATACCCCATAAATAGTTCTAACTGCATAGGAAGAATAATCAATTTGAGCTCGAAGGGTTTGTCGAGGAACCCGACCCTCTCTAATCCACTCGACGCGTGCAATTTCTTTTCCGTCAAGGCGCCCTGCAATTTGTACTTGAATTCCTTTTGTATCGGCCTGTTCAGTTAATTCAATAGCTCTTTTCATTGCTTTGCGAAATGAAACTCGATTCTTTAGTTGTCCCGCTATAAATTCGGCAAGAATGTTAGGGTGCCTGTAAGGGTGTGCAATTCTTGAAATAGCAATGTTGAGTTTTCGGTTCACACAATTTAGTTCTTTTTCTACATTTTTCTGTAATTCTTCGATTCTTTTATTTTTAGGCCTACCTTCTATTAATAATTTTGGGAATCCCAAATATATTATAACCTGAATCACATCAATTCGTTTTTGAATCTCTATACGTGCAATTCCTTCAACACCAGAAGAAATTTTCATATTTTTTTGTATATAATTCTTGATAGAGTTTCTGATTTTTTGATCTTCTTGCAGACCCCCAGAATAATTTTTTGGTTGTGCAAACCAAAAAGAATAAGGATCTTGGGTTGTACCGAGTCTGAAACCAAGTGGATTTATTTTTTGTCCCATAATCCCCCACTACTATACATATCATGAGATGCCATTTTTGTGGACTTCTTTATCCACCTCGGATTTTTTAAGTATATATTATATTCTTGATATTTTGGATATTCTGAATATTTTTCATATAAGGATAGATCTTTCAATACAATACTTATATGACAAGTTGGTTTTTTTATCAGATAACTTCTTCCTCGAGCCCGAGGTTTTAATCTTTTAACGGTAGATCCTTCGTTCACTTCCGCTTTACTAATGACTAAACTGCCTTCTTTGAAACCCATATTTTCACTAGCATTTGCTGCTGCAGAATAAACTAATTTTAAAATAGGATAGCATGCTCGATAAGGCATGAGCTCGA